CCATTGAGTGCTCCACAGGTTGAAACATCGGCATGAGCCTCCCCCCCTTCCCCTCTCTTTGCTAGAATTGGAATCAAAAAGTAAGGACTAGCGATAGCACGTGGGCAAGAACAATCCCGCAAACTAAGGAGGGAGCGGATGTCACTCGAGCGAGGAAGATCGAGCCCCGAAGCATGCATGGTATGGTGGGTGCCGGAAGCGGTTATGTTATCTAAAATATCTATTATAAAAGGAGTGAACCCTTCGTCAACAAATAAATTCAGTATCAATCTCCGGCCCTCTTTTATCATCTTAGAAAGGATTTGAGGATCTGCCGGCTAATAGATCTCGATCCCAGGAGTACGACTGGGATAGGATAAGAGAGAGCACCTCACGAGGACACCTATTTTTCGAGTAGTATTTCCCACGGCTTCCCTAGTAAGGTAGGCGAGTGTAGTTCCTGTTGGACCACTTTCGGCGATACGAGTTGGAGTAGAAACGGGACCTATGAACCTATTGATCGGGGTATGAAATTCCGTGGGCAACAAGTGCAGGAGCGGTGTCGTGTCGGATGCGAGATGTTTCTTTTCTTTCTAACAGAAGGGAACGCGTAGAGGGCTCCCCAGCTATCTTGTCTTCGGCTCCCCCGCGTAAGGATGGGGGTCGGCTTGAAAGCAGAAAACAGAGGATGAGCGCCCCGACCACTGCTTTTTAGCATCCGAGTAGGATCGGATGCTTTATGCCAGAGCTGTGCGGTCTAGTCCCGATCTCTATTTCATGAAATTAAGAATAAACTAGAAAACATCCTTCATTTAATCAATTCTTTCTCCCTAGCGCTCTTTCTTAGTGAACGCCCTTGCCGCCCGCCTAGCTTACAGAATGGACTTATTACGTTACGACTCAGCGATGGCTGAATTGAAGGACTGAAGCCGTGGATGCAGGCAGATGGAACTCCAAAGGTAACAAGGCAAAGAACTAGTCCAACTCCGGCCCAGACGTAACGGAAGAAACAACGGACTTCGATTCGCACTTCGACTTTACAGCTTTCACTACGATAATATACTCTGGGTTCCGTCCCCCCGAATGTCCTCATCCAATATAGTGATCCTTTGGCCAAGCGACCATACTCGTGCTCAACGTTCTCCGGCTTGCCTCTGCAAAAGTGTCTTTAAGTTCGATCCTCTGTGCCCCTGATTCGAATAAGTACCTTCTTTCTTTATGAGAGAGGGGGCCTGCGCTTGACCCCATTCCTAGTGGGAGAAGCCACTACCTCCTTTCCGCCCTTCGATGAATGAATGACACTCCGCGAGACCAAGATAGGGCTCCTCAGGACATTCTCCTTTCTTGATCTGCCCAGGAGCTGATCTTGTAATATGTGTAGGCGTGGTACTCCTCCAATACAGCTGAGCTAGACCTTCTATAGTGAAGCAACGTAGGCCCTTTGTCTTGTACCATCTCCCCTGTCACGTACGGTAGTAAGCATCTGATTAAGTCGAATATTGATCCGCTAAATGAATGCATTCACGCTTGACTTCCTTTATGCTATGCCTATGCCCCGCTTTCACTAAAATAGGAATTTATCCGCGATATTCATCTAAGGCCTCTGTTTGGCTTGTTGACCACACATCATGCTCTGGAGTTTGCTCCCCTGTTAGCTACTCGGGCACTCCGGCTTGAAGAACCTATTTCAACAACTTCTTATAAGTCTGTTAAAAAACGCCATAATAGGAATAGGGGTGCAGGCCAAGTTCCCGTGCTTATAGAAGAGAAGGTAAGGTCGGCCTTATTAGATGTTAGATGATTGATTAGAAATTCCCTCGCTCACTGCCGCAAATGCAAATACTAATAAAGATAAACAAGAAGAAGTCCCACTCAAGTAAAGAGTAGTACACTTGGTTGTGATCAATTAATTGCCCTCTCTCTTCACATGGTCAGGAAGTGGATTCTGCATCACATTCGGGTTCTCTTCTGATACTTCGAACTTTAACAGCTCTTTGGCAATGAGATCCTGAACCCTGTGTTTCAAGTTGGAGCATCGGTCTGTCCAGTGCCCTATCATCCCTGTGTGGTATTCGCACCTAGCATTGGGATTATGGTTCTTAGGCAAGGGATCTGTCAATGGCCTAGGAGGAATGGGTGTGAGTCAATTTCCGGCTATCAACTGCGGAAGCAGCTGTGATAATGACATTGGCAATACGGAGAACTTACTAGGTGTGCTGGCGGCTGGGTAAGAATTGGCCTGTGTACCTGCTTCTTACCCAGTCGCCAAGAAATGGGTCAAGTGACTTACTGACTTAAGAATCTTTTTTCGATTATCCTACGCTAGGCTAGGTCTGAGAACCCAAAGGGAAAAGGTCAAGGGTAGACAGAAGTGCCTAAACAGGTGAGTGAGACCTGCACACGAAATTCCACTCTCCTCTACAAACTAAAGGCAGGAGAGACTCGATAGGGAAAGAGACACCAGCAGCAATTGAATTAGCATCAACGATATTAGTAGCTATAGCATTTGTTTACCTAGAACCTGCGAATGATCCCGCGGAGACATATACTGCGGGCCGAATGGAAGCACTACCTGCAGCTACAGTAGAGGCTATTTTAGTGCCAAGCAAATAGACCTTATTAAAGTCTCACTAATGGAAGCAACACCCCCTCGACCCTAGATCGAAACCCTTTAGTAATAGCAAGGGCAGCTATAGAGACAGATACAAAGGTAGCTTCGACAGCAGCAGGAAAGAACGGAACATCAGTCAGTAGTAAAGCCCGATATCGGACTCTTTCCATTGAGTGGTACTCCCGGATCTGTCCTCCAACCCTTTTCATGAATGTGGTGGTATGATAAATAGTCCGACCTGTCATTTGCAGGGGTACCTGCAGCAGTTCTCTCGCAGGGTTCGCACACCTTACTTAGCGTGATGGGCTTCCACTAAGCATCAATCGCTTTAGCAGTTTAAAGGGATAGAGAGGGAACATTGTGCGCGTACTAAGATGTGGCCTTCACAAGCGTACTATGGTCAAAGTGAATATTGCAGCCGTATAACCATCACCAAAAGCGTCGCTAATAAAAAGTAGCTATGCATGTTCCGTAGTAATGGAAAGCACCTTTGCCAAAAGAGAGAAAGCCTTTGCAGGAAAAGAGAATGCAGCTCTAGGTATTCCAATATCTATTTAGACTACCTAGTTGGGTATTCTCAAACGAGCAAACAAGTATAGCACAAGCTGCGGGTGCAGGCGGATTGGGTACAATGAATGTAGGCGAGCGAATGAGTCACAAATCTTTACTGGTGGTATCAATAATTTCATTCCATGCTGGATTTCATAAATATCTTATAAGAGCTCCCATCCATTTCAAGGCCGATTTGGGAACGCTTTACTTTAGAATTATAATTATAAATAGTAGAAATGCGATGAAACGATACCGTGCTTGGTTGGACTAAGATGCAACTTACCGAGGAAGGCTAGTCAGAAGGACCAATGGAAACGATTCTCCCTTCGCTGCATAAAGAACTGGCAATCTTGTTTCATCTCTCCCAAGGAATGGGGGCTCGCTGCTGAGAAAGACCCATTTGCGTGCGCATCGAGTGATGATAAAGCTTGCCCTCCCTCTAATGGTTGCCTCTAGGCGGCCCCCGTATATCCTATATCCACTTCGATTCGAGACCTAGGCAAAGGAACTACGAGGGCCGGTGCCATACAAGCGAGCAAAGAGGCTCCTGGCTCTCCTGATCGGCACGGTGCTAGCTAGCTAGCTGTCAATAACCTGACTTCGTCTCCCTACGAACCAGTGGGATCAACTGCGAATTCACCTCCATCCAGTGCTTTCGGCAATGATTCTCCATCCTCTGCGTCAATGCAATCTCTTTCAAGCTCTCTTTCTCCATTTCTTCTCCCCGCCATGAAGGCTCATAACCCCAGCAGGCTTATAATTACGACCAGTTCAAACCCTTCACCAAGAAAGGCGCGTATTGGTATCTCGTATTTATAGATCTTTCTTTCGTTATTCTTTTGTCCTGTATATATATCGAGTGTTTTACCCGAAACTACCGTAGATCACCATTTATTCGTTCTACTATAGAGTACTGAAACTGGTTCTTACTTCTGAAATATCTTTGTATAAACAACTATTCCTGCCCTTACGAAGAAGAAAAGGTAGAAGTGAGCTTACTCACGCTTGTGATGTGAAGCTGCACTCTTCTCTTACAATTCGAAAGTGTTCCGCGCTTCAAGTTCGGATTGACCACGCCTTTCTTAGCTACCGATGTGTGCCTACTATAAAAGATGTATGTAATGCTTGGCAGAATGGCCGACACACAGGTTGCTACGAGCACTAAACATTCAATTCAAAGCCTCCTCTTGGCCTACGGTTGATACTCTCTTTGCTGTGCTTACTAAGCTTCCTACGGAATCTATGTAGCATTCCTAAAATGTGTCAATAGTTCGGAAGGCGTGCTTACCTGGTGGTTGGAGTCGGCCTTGGTATGGTAACTTTCTCTTACTGCTCACCGATAAAATAGAATTGATCATGATCCCTCTTAGATAGTCTTGACCGGTCCGCATGTGTCCTTTTCAATCTTCTACTATTATGAAGTAGGGTCCTCGAAGACCTTTAAAAGTGATGCACAAATGCCCCATAACAAAAAATAACGGGAAGGTCCTCAGCAGCACACTATGCGGATCGAAGAATCCAATAGCTCGGAAGCGGACGATCTTCTACGTATTGTCCTTTTGAATTGAATTCTCTCTTAGTCCTTCTCTCAAAAGCTCTGAACTGGAATCCGAAGGTATTAGGGTAAGATCAACCCTCATTCGGCGCCTTAGCTGTGTGGCATAAGGGTTAAAGTCTTTTTGCTATAGGTCAAAGTCGAATCACTGAATCTTAGAAGCCATAAGTCCCTTCGATTTTCGATCTCCCTTTTGCTTTTGTTTGTCAGCACCAGGTCGCAAGGCAGAAGGCAAGGCAGATCAAGACATCGTCCGCACCTGTCTCTAACACTAGAGTTAGAGGAGAAGAAACCGGATATTTCGTGGATATTTCGTATTAAATTAAAGATAAAGAGGAAAACTCTCCCGTATACACCGTTAGTCAGCACCTATTCCTCATTGTCCCACACTTCGTTCAACTGCCCGGGGGCTCGTTCTAGTTATAAGGTAAATAGCTTAACCAGCATGAGGAGGATATTCTGTTCTTTCTTTGCTTTTACCACTCCCGCCTTGAAGTAACCAAATCTATCTCCTACCATATCAGACAGCCGTCACTCTGGCCTTAGAGAAAGAGAAGAGCTAAGAGTTGAGACCCTTTCCGACAGAAAACCGGGGATATTGAATTCAAGGAAGAAACCGTACGGATTGGCTTAACGACTTCTTCTGCTAATGTTTTATATAACAATTCTTTATTATATTTAAGGAAGTGCTAACCAAGTCGATATTGAACTTTAAAAGAGTAGGGCTTACACGACTAGCCGAAAGGAAAAGAAGGAATGGTCTTTGCCTAAACAAGCAAGAGTGGCAAGGCAAGGGCCGGAGGAGCTATTTAAAGACAGAAGGCTATTCGTGGACCGGGTATTCGCGCCCTATTAAAGAAGTACTATCATTAGGGAAGGGCAACTCTTTCTTAAAGGAAGGATTCCGTGGACGGATGACCGATGATGATGAGGATGACTGATCCCATTCTTTTTGTTTTGGATTCCTTCCATCGTCAGCTCTAACAACATCCCATAGAAGAGAGAATCGGACTTTAGCAGCGGACGTTAACTAGTTCTAGCGTCCGGATGTTAGCTCTCGTCCGGTGAGAGCACTCTATCCATATCCTGGAAACCAGACACCCATTTTGTTGCCTGTTCAGTTACCGCCCGATCTCAATCTCTGGTTCTTGAGGTTCCCGAGCTTTCTATCTACCAGAAGGAGCCGTGTCAAAGTGCCAGATTCCCCTCACACGAAAACAACTAAGCGACCCCATTTTGGATGTTAACCCCCACTAAATTCCAAATCTACATCCGAATATTGCTCCGAAGAAGACAAAGATGAAGACGACGACAAGGACGAGGAATAGGAATCGGAATCAAAACCGATGCGCCATCCTGTTGTGTTGGATGGGGATCCACCTCGAATTGATTGGGTCTAGGCGGGCTAACAAACACGCTCTGTAAACTGGAGAATCGAGGGTCCGAAGGAGAAGAGAGGAGATAAAGATATGAGAGAAGCTCGAAGGGGATTTCGGCTAAGTAACTCGACTAGAGAAGGTGGTTCGGAGCGATTTCGCTAAGTCGGCCCAGCAGGGACAACACCTAATTCTATACTATAGATAAAGCCGCTTCAGGGCTACGCCCCAAACAGGCCCAAAAGAGGCCCCACCCCATCAATTGGAAGGAACTGGCATTTCAAAAAGCTCTAAAGTGGGCTCGGTCACCCGCCTCTGTCTGTGTTGCTGGTCCTAGCAACCACTCCACTTACATGCCTCTTTATATTACCCTATTTCTTAAACAACGAACCTTGCATCCGGGAGCTGGCAAACAGTGGTCCACTCCCATGGAACGAGACCTGTTTACCAACAGCAACCGGTATAGAGTGATTCCAAACCACTCCTAGAGGAGCACACAAGGACAAACAGATAGGATTACACCTGGATGCGGCAAACAACGGCTTCAAGCATAAAAACGTCATAAAGACTGATTTCTTAACACCCACAGGGTACGACGCATCAGAACGATGGTAACAAAAGTTCGAATAACAACTAAATAAACATTCCGCTGTCGGCCAAGAACACACGACCGCACACAGAAGCTTAGGTCCCTTCCGATGGGATGATAAACACTGACAAAGAAACGTGCTTCACACGAACGGGCACGGCTGAAGGATTCAAAAGGCAACGTCGAAACGCCTATTTCTCTATTTATGCTGGACCCAACTCTTTATGCGGGGCCCCTTCCTTAGTTAGCTGGGCCCGTAGCCGTGGACATTAAGGGGACCTCACCAAAAAGGACCTCACAGAAAGAGCATGTCTGCTTTTTCAACCTAGGAATTAAAGGTCTAAACTAATAGGCGGGGCGCTAACTCGAATGCTTACGAGAATGCTGCTGGTGAATCTGCACCCGCTGGAACTTAGTCAGATGGATCCGGAACTGGACGAGCCAGAACAGCATCATATATAACTCAATCCCTGCCTTCGCCTCCGATGCTACCTCCACTCCTGCTTCCACTTCCTTCCCCTCTTCTGCAACCTTTGCCTTCGCTCGATTCCGACGAAGTCATGGTCTCAGGTCCGTCCTAAGTAATACCCCATGAATATGGCTCCAAGCGTGCTGCCTTTCCTGGTCTTCCAGCTCAGCTGGCTGCTTTCTCATTCGTGCCATTTGTTATTTTCCAAAAGCGTCTGCCCCCCAAAATGGCGACCCTTGCTTGTCTTGACCCATGAGTAAGCAAGCAACCTTGCATTTCTTCCAACTCAAAGAGGTGATGCGCCTTCCTGATTGTCCCCATTGAGAGATGCTGGAAGTTGCGAGAAGGTGGTGTCCCCATCCCAAGTTC